TCTTGGGACGTCTTTTCCTCTTGGAACAGGTTTAGATTACGACTACGGAGATTCAGTGAAGGCTTTATGCACATCTACTGATTGGATTGATAAACCTACGGACATTCCTAGTAAGATAACTGAATTGCAAGATTTTCTTCTTTTATATCTAAACTTCGATTTTTTCATCCGCGGAATAAGAGAAAACGGATACCCAATATGCAATGAGTAAATATGATTTGCATTTTAAAAAATAAATGGTTCAAAATCATTTGAATAGTTTCTATTCAATCATGTGGAAAGCTGTATTCGATGAAAGTCGCACGTGCAGTTTGGAGGGAGATCCTCGACTAACTGGTGGATCCACCCTACAATATGGAGTGAAGAAGCCGAAATAGTAGCCTAAGATACCATTGAAATAAAAGAATTGATTGAAATCTGACATATTTATATTTGTAAACTCGTGTTACATCGGAGCAGTGTAGTGAACAGAAAGAAAACTATCGAATCAGATCCAATTTATCGTAATCGATTAGTAAATATGCTAGTTGATCGTATCCTGAAAAATGGCAAGAAATCACTAGCTTATCAGATTTTTTATCAGGCTATGAAGCGGATTAGGTAAAAGACAAATAGGAACCCACTGTCTGTTCTGCGACAGGCAGTGCGCGGGGTAACTCCCGACGTAGTGACAGAAACCAAACGTGTAGGTGGATCAACTTATCGAGTTCCCGTTGAAGTAGTACCGGCAGAGGGAAAAGCTTCGGCTATCCGGTGGTCATTAATCGCGTGTCGAAAACGCTCAGGTCGAAGTATGGCTTTAAGATCGAGTGATGAATCAATGGATGCCGCCAGAAATTCTGGTAGTGCCATACGGAAGAAGGAGGAGACTCATAAAGTTGCGGAAGCCAACAAAGCTTTTGCCCATTTCCGTTAGTTTCGGATTCGTTCCAATCCACAGTAATTGCGTTGTGGATTGGAACCGGGGCACAAACTATCTGGGAATCAAAAAACACTACGAAGAAATGGTTGAGTGAGGGGTGAACGACGAATAGCGGGTGTCCAAGCCACAAGTGGAGATTGGCAACTACTTCTCTTCTTTCTTAGGTTGTTAATTATTAGACTCCTCCTGATAGGACGGCGGGGGGGGGGGGCCGATGCAGAGTTGCGGAGTGCCTCGCAGAAAGGCGGCTTGACGCATGACCAGTTTTTCAGAGACTGAAATTGATTGGGACGCGCATCGCATGGAGTAAAAATTGTTTGAGATATCGAAAAGAAGCCCCCATATCCGAGAATTCTGGAGACTCAATTAATTTTGGTTGACACAGATTGGTTTTTGTGATATATTATAAATTAACAAGCTTACTAGCCTGGGGAATCACTAATTATTTCTTGAAAACCAAAAATTACCATGACCGCAACTTTAGAACGACGCGAAAGCGCAAGCCTATGGGGTCGCTTCTGCGACTGGATTACCAGCACCGAAAACCGTCTTTACATCGGATGGTTCGGTGTCTTAATGATTCCCACCTTGCTAACCGCAACCTCTGTATTCATCATTGCTTTCGTCGCAGCTCCTCCCGTAGATATTGATGGTATTCGCGAACCCGTCTCTGGTTCTTTGTTATACGGTAACAACATTATCTCTGGTGCTATCATCCCTACTTCTGCAGCTATTGGGTTACATTTCTACCCAATCTGGGAAGCAGCTTCCGTCGATGAATGGCTTTACAATGGTGGTCCTTACGAACTTATCGTTCTTCACTTCCTACTTGGTGTAGCTTGCTACATGGGTCGCGAATGGGAACTAAGCTTCCGTCTAGGTATGCGTCCTTGGATCGCTGTTGCGTACTCGGCTCCTGTCGCAGCTGCTGCCGCCGTCTTCCTGATCTACCCAATTGGTCAAGGAAGTTTCTCTGACGGTATGCCTCTAGGCATTTCTGGTACTTTCAACTTCATGATCGTCTTCCAGGCTGAGCACAATATCCTTATGCATCCCTTCCACATGTTGGGTGTAGCTGGCGTATTCGGCGGCTCTCTATTCAGTGCTATGCATGGTTCTTTGGTAACTTCTAGTTTGATCAGAGAAACAACTGAGAATGAGTCTGCTAATGCAGGTTACAAGTTCGGTCAAGAAGAAGAAACCTACAACATCGTAGCTGCTCACGGCTACTTCGGTCGTTTGATCTTCCAATATGCTAGCTTCAACAATTCTCGTTCTCTGCACTTCTTTCTAGCTGCTTGGCCCGTAGTAGGTATCTGGTTCACCGCTTTAGGCATTAGCACTATGGCATTCAACTTGAATGGTTTTAACTTCAACCAATCCGTGGTTGACAGCCAAGGTCGTGTCATAAACACCTGGGCTGATATCATAAACCGTGCTAACCTAGGTATGGAAGTCATGCATGAACGTAACGCTCACAACTTCCCCCTAGACTTGGCTTCTGTCGAAGCTCCTTCTATAAACGGATAACATCCGTCTGGTTATGCAGCACAACTGGATACCAAATCTCTTAACTTCAGAGGGGGAGGTTTGGTGTCCAATGAGATGAAGGTTCATTCGGTAGAACGAATGAAAAGAATGATAACAGCTTATCACAATTTCACGATTATCAGTTTCCAACCTTAAATTCTGAAAACTATTTGGAATATCCTTCTGCGACTTAATAGATTACGAAGTTTCCTACTCCGATTTGCAGAATGCTTGTAATCCCCCACCCCAATCTTTTGGATAGAAGAAGGAGTGTATTCCTCATTTCAAAGATTTTCTATTGTCTTGTTATATACATACAGCTAATATGTATGTGTATCAACCGAAGGACCTATCTAGATTGCTTAACAGATAGATCTTGTTCACGTCCGGGGGGGAGCCAACTAAATCAACAGAGGGGGCGGACGTAGCCAAGTGGATCAAGGCAATGGATTGTGGATCCATCACGCGCGGGTTCAATCCCCGTCGTTCGCCCATAATTTAATTGGGTAATTCGATCCCATCGCTCTGCTTGGAACGGAGAAGAACTGTTAAGGTGGATGGGATATGTGTGGGTCTCCTCGACAATAACAATTTAGAATTCCCGATCTAATTCCAATTTTGGATACGACTATTCACAGAAATCACTAGACTCATTTGAAATATGTATTCCATCCTATTTTGAAATTTTCAAGATTATTGGTATTTGAAATTTTCAAGATTATTGGTATAATAAATGTGGGAAATAGATAGCATCTACCGCATAGAATTAATATGAAAAAAGAAAATAAGGTAAAAAAGGTGGCAAGAGAAAGAGTAGGAAGTCCAGATTTTTCATCGAAAATTTCGGAGTTAATAGAAGTCAGTCTATTAGATCACTTCTTCGAATCATTGAAAAACCAACATCTCAAAGAATTTTTAATTAGTCCATCTTCCAATTATGAACCTTTTATCAGATTATCTGACTTGTGATTTCTAAGTTCACTATTTTTACGCAATCTGCGTGATTCACTAAAAAGAGGTAGTGGCATCACCCTGGAGATGCTGATGTTGCTAACAATACCAATTTCCATGCATTGCTTGAGTGACAAAAGGTCGATCGAAAGAAGTTTTGTATTAACGGGAGTCATTAATGGGGGTGACGGAGTAAGAAGAAAACAAGCGGAAAACCTTGGTGATTTTTCCTGTGACTGCTTTCTCCGATTCGAAAGATCTTTATCTGTTGGAAGGAGTGAAAAGAGGAGAATACCTGTTTCCCGCTACTTAGGTTTGAGCGAAGATATTTCTGCAGGTTCAACGAAAGAAGAGAAGCAAGTTCGCTATGATGCGATGATTCCTCTGGTTTCCGGTAGATGGGAGGCATGCGTAGTGAGGGGTTCACTCCTTGGCAGAGATATATCCAGGGATGATTTTGAAAGGATTCAAGTATTTTGTAGGGGTAGGTGTTTACAAAATTCAAGTAGGTTTTTCAAATTCTATAACTATCTGGTAGTTTCTAGAAACTACCAAAGTGATTTCGACTCGTTACTCTTTTGGGAAAATCGTAACAAGCGAGATCCGGGTCGGTTACAAGCAACACAATTGAGAAACGACTCATTAAGTCCCGTAGTATTAAACTCCTATGACGAGGCGTTACTTGAATCCGGAAATTCAGCGGATCACCAGGGGGATGGATCGGGATTTTACCCCGAACGAGAAGCCTTCTCCAACTTGTCTTCATTTATGTCTTGCGAGAAAACGACGTCGTTTCGTGGCTGTATATCCGGATTAGGTTGTGACAAAATCGGGGAAGAATTTCCCATTCTACACACTTATTCACAAATGAGAAATGGAGTAATAAATCGACTCACCAAATTTATCTCGATAATCGAGAAATCAAATCTGATTTCTAATGGGGCAGTAGTTATTGACGTCAGTAGTAGCGTCAAATCTGGGAAAGGATTTCCATTGAAAATGAAGGGCGACATGCCGCTTACTCAAATATCTGGCAAGAAACTTGGGCTAGCGAGTAGCAGACACCTCAACCTCAATGAGATTCTTCCGAACTATTTTCAAATATCTTTTTTAGGTATACTTGGAGAAATAAGTAATCAAAGTGAAAATACTACTTTTTTAAACTAATTGAAAGAAGAGAGTAACATACATTCAATATATTCTTTAGTTAGATTGTATGGACGAAATAGAATAATACCTCTCTACTCAACATACATATTTCTTTTCTATGACTATTTCTGCGCATTATCTACTGAATATTTCTTCCAAATCAAATATCGGTTGGATGGCTGGACGGGGATCGGGGAGTACACCGGTGTAACAAGAATTGCAACTGAATAAATAGTATTGAAATGGAAAGATAAGGTAGGGCGCCTATTGAACGAATATATTACTTTTCAAATTGATGAGTATAGAAATGTTCAATCAAATGTGCATAGATGGCTCGATACGACCGAGGATTCGTCTTCTTTCCCTGTCGGGGAAGTCTTAAAGTATGACTTGGAGGAATCAATTTGCCGTGTATCAATAATAGGAAACGAATTACTAAATAATATTGGTGTCAGTCTCGGTAGTAACAATCAACGGAACGAAAAATATTTTCATCGATTTCTCAATGTTTTATTTCTTTATAAAATGATTGTTGCTGAGGTTACTCGCCAGAAAATTTTGATATATACCATTGATTATTGCATCGAAAAATTGAACGATATAGATCTCGAGAAATTAAACAAGATAGATCTCATGAAGCTTGATCTTTTATCAAGTTTATTCGATGGTTACATTGATGAACAGATACTTTTTCTCAAAACAATTCTTGAGAGAAAAAAGAGTTTATTCATTGAATCCAAACTGTTAATGAGTGATAAATCGGTAGGCTCTTCGACCGAGCTGGAACCTGCAGTGAATCCTACTTCTATCTGGTTGCCCCGCATTGAATCTATCCGAGCAGGGTTTTCAAGCGATGATTTTTCCATTACGGGGAGGCAATTTTGGAATCTGTTTATGCATGATTTAAACCGTGGGGGAGGTTCAACTAGAGATATTGGTGAGAATATTTTGAGATACATCTCCGATCAGGTTGATAAACTAAACTTTCTAGACGACTCACCTATACGGAACTGTGCTGGAAGCAACTTTATTCCGAGAATCAGAAGAAATTTTTTTATTGGGAGATGCAACAGTAGTTACCTCAACGTCTTAGAAAATTTCTACGTGGGCTCCGAAGATGAAACCATCTCATCTAATATCATCTCATTTATTCATCCCCAACTGTCGGATTCGTTGTCATCCAATTTATCGAGACAAACAGCGGGGGAGGTTGCTGGTCACGCACTCACACCAATTCAATTTACTTTATCTAATCTGCATGAATCCACAGCATTAGTAACTCACCCAGATGGACTTTCCAATTCTATTTCGGATCTGAAGAGGTTACTGGCGAGTTTGAACTTATCTCCTCGTGAAACGATAGAGTCATTTCTATATTCGTGCAGTAGCGATGGAGTTTCTTTGGAGAAAACGTCGATAAACTCCGATTCATCGTCGGATCGGCAACCCCAACCTCGTCTCAAGAATCTGGTATTGGATCGAGTCTATCAAAAGAATTTGTCTATTAAGTATTTCTGGGAACCGGAAGAATTGGAAACATCTTATTGGTCGCTAAGACTCCCATTATGCAACGATGTAACATCGAGATCTCTAGCAGAATCGATTGGAAAGGAGGTTGCGTACGAAGATACAAATTTTGCGGATCCATCTATCCGGAAGGAGGCTATTCGTCCATCCCACTTTATCAATTTCAATGAATTATTCAAAGATTTGAACAGATATAAGATCTCTTGGATCTTTTGGAAAGACAATATCGATGAAAAATGGAGCTTATTTAGAGATTACATACCTTGGTTTTTTACCCCCACCTGGTGGAAATACTTTTACGATCTGATTAGAGAAACATATCCAGAAATAGGACTTAAAATAAGTTATGACTCAAATCATAATTTTCCTAGAATTTATAAAAGAATTGCTGAAGATGTAGTAGATGGTGCGAAAGCCTATTTGTCTCAAAGACTGCAAAGCCTAGGATTGAGATTCGACAACGATTCTATCAATACTATAGTATCCGAGATAAGTCTTCTTATTTTCGAGGAAATTCCTGATGAAGCGGAGATTTTACATTCGGGAGGATGGTCAGTATCTCAATCTTCCAATAGGTCTATCTTCTATTACTTCATTCTTTCAGTATTAATTGTTCTTGCATTATTCAAACACCCTTTGTCTGCCGTTTCGGGTTCCAATTCCTTTCATTTATGGAAACGTTTCAATACTATTGAATATTTGACAGACCCAACGCGTGGATCCTATTTGAAAGAGGTAATGCATTCCCCTTCGACAAGCTAAATGTCAACGAGAGATCTACTAATCTATTCTTTGAATAGATTCTTGAATTATATAAATAATATAATTTTTTTCTTCTTTGTGAAAGATGAAATTGATTCATGGATATTTCATAGAGAAAGCCCCGATATCCTAGATAGTAAGAAAGAACTACTGACTCAACATTTAGTGACGAATAAAATTCTTTATAGGTATGTGTCGAAATTGAATTCCAATTATGATTTATTGAGCAACGAGATTTCTCATGAACCTTATCCACAAGAAAGATCTAATGTTTTGGCATACTTGCGTCAATTCTGGCAAAATGATCTATTGAGTCACAAGATCCGTAAGTTGGATCCTGCGGAAAAGTGGGCTTTTTCCGCCCTCGAGAGAAATATTCTATTTTCAGTAACAGCGAGACGAAGAGGCGGTCTACTAAATATGCCATGTCATGACATACCTATCTCACTCCAATCGGGATTATTACCATCTAAAGGAATTTTGCTAGTAGGACCCATAGAAACTGGCCGATCTTCCATTATTAGAGATATAGCATTCGATTCCTACTTTCCAGTGGTGAAACTACCAATGAAAAAGCTGATATACAACCGATCCTTTTTTAATAATGTACGTGGAAATTTCATTTCGAAAGAAAGCGTACACCGATTAAATTTCGTTTTTGAAATGGCGAAAGAGATGTCTCCCTGTACACTATGGATTCAAGATATTCATGAATTGAATATTCATCGTTCGTATCATAAGCTAGAAGCTGATCCCAAATTCTTACTTTGCCAAATATTGAAAAGTATTGGTGACAGGCGCGGCAATTCCAACATGCGCAAGAATGTTGTTATCGCTACGACTCACGTACCTGCGAGGATAGATCCAGCTCCAATAGCTCCGAACCGGTTAAACTAATTAATAAATTTTCGAAAATCCAACGGGTATCAACGTCAGAAAGATTTATCCATTCTATTACGTATCAAAGGTTGCGAAATGGGGGCTAATCCGCCCCTTCCTCTTATTGAAGGTACTGGGTCTGGAACTACGGGTTATAGTAAACGAGATTTATTCCTTCTTGCTAATGAGGCGTTACTAATAGGTACTTCCAAAAGAAGTAAGATTATATGTAGCGACGCAATTGAATTAGCTTTGCATAGACAACATTCGACTGCTAGTGATATGGGCAATGGGATAGAATCCGGTTCTGAATGGGACATCTTTTCTCGCGAGATAGCGGAAGCTACCTCAAATAATAGTTTGATAGATACTTATCTCACGAATACATATATTGGTCGTGACGCGTTAAAGATGCGATTTTATTATTTGTCTAACTGGTATGTGGAACCTTCAATAACCGAGTCAACATTTACTGAATTCACTCTATTTTCGCATATCCTAGGGATACTAGCTGGATTAGTAGCTCGCGATTCGCTCCAAATGGATATGGGAAAGGAAGAAAATTTCATTGTTATCGACAAACTCGTAGAGAATGACTTAAACCTAGCTTGTGGTGTACTAGAAAATCTCTCGACTAATTTCTCACGTTCAGAAATTTGTAGAGACGAAAGTCAACGCAGTAGTAATCTTCCCTTCTCCGTTCCTATCGGTAAACCCAAGTATTGTTCAGGTGTAACCTCTCCAAGTCGTTCTTCTAAATTTGTGAGAAAGGGGGGATTTAGCAGTCTAACCGACTTCGAACTGCAACAGTCACCCGAACTAATAAACTCAAGTCCGACGGAAGTGTCGCGCGAGATCACTTGGTCCCATAAGGCTTGGCGTCTCCGTTTCCTGCGAAGCGGGGCTTATGAATTGATGAGGGTATCATCTGAACCCAATCATTTGTATAATCTAATTCTCCTTTACCAAAATCGGAATTATATACCCCAGCAAGATTTTGAATTCGATAGGATTAAGGGTGACAAGAGTCAATGGTGTGGGAGAAGCGGATATCTATTTAGTTTTGAGAAATCTGCGACTAATGTGACAGATAAATTTATTAAAAGATTGGAAAACCGGTTGGATAATATGTTGTTACGCGAGCAATTTCTCGAATTGGGAATATCCGGCGACTCATCTAATGAATATGAAACACACTGTAATCGATTAGATGAAACGACTCGACTCTTCGGGGGGCGCTTCATCTGGGATCCCATGCTTCTGTTCCAGCCAGATGCTAACATTCCTTCCTCGCGTCGCAGCTTGTTGCCAACGAAAAAACTGGCGCGGAGGCTTTACACCATTTATGGTATGAGAAGGCAGCACCTTAATAAAATGTCAAATAAAAAAATTAAAAATTTCTTTCTCTACAGTGAAGATAATAGTGAAGATAATAGTGAAGATAATAATGAAGATAATAGTGAAGATAATCCAAAATTGAAACCTGACTCATCTATTAAGCGGTGGAATAATCTCCCCTTGGATGAAGAGGAGCGAGATTCCGAATACGTCAAAGAAATTTCCTCCATGGATATACATCTGCAATATCCGCAGACATTTAGTCCCGCTCACTTTGATTCCTACGTGGTAGCAGAAGATTTTCCAGAGCGATTTATTCGGTTTAGGCTTCTGGTTCATAGAAACAAATGGATGAGGCGAAACCGTTGCCCATTTCAGGATTTTCTTATCTATAATATGTTGCTTGAAATTTATTAATATCTATTCCATCCGTTCTGGTTTGGTGGGGCGTCACTGGATCAAACGACGAAACTATTTTCTCATGAAAGTTCATAGAACAAATCTTAGATACCCTTCATTCTGTCTAGATCTCTAGCAATATAATTAGAAGCCAAATTCAGTAAAAGGAAGATCTATATTTTTCTTTTACTGATAGAAATCATTTTATTGCAGCATATCAAATAGTTAAGGAACTGAAGGCCATTTCCTATATGAATTTTTCTGCTTAGAAAGAAGATTGAGAAGGAGCAATAGCTTATTCCATAGGGATTTTGCAAAACAGCTTCTCAACATCACGCTTGGAATCCTAATAACCGCATGACTGAAGTGAAAAACATAGAAGACCTCCTTAGAAAGAACAAATCCCCATTTCGTTGAATAGCTAGTCATCATTTAGTTAGGTTCAAGCGTGCATAGGTGTCGATAGTGTCGATAGTGTCGACACTGTCGACAGTTGCGACGGGATGGGGCGAAAGCTATGTGGCGCCAGCTAGAGCTTGCGCTCGACAGGGATTTCAACCCCGAGGAAGCGTTGGCTGAGTTGTTTCAGGAAGGCGTCCAAGGAGGCGAGGGTGGCATCTACGTTCGATTGGCGTGTTAGTAGGACTACTTGGAATAGATCCTCTATAAAATTGTGGATTTACTCCCCTCCCCAGATGACTTATCAATTCCCTCATTTCAATCATTCAATACACCGGAATTGAAGGGGGGACCCCCCACGACTTCTTAATAGGCAGGGTCCTTGCCTTGGGGGTATTCGAGGGGGGGGGGGTAAGAACGCACAAATCTGTTTCTCTCCAATTGTTAGAGCTGGAAATAAGCACGATAGTGAATCATTCACTGGTTGGTGGATCATGGTCCAACACAATTTGATTTGGCATATGTGAGAAACACAACTACCCAATTAGTGGGAATTTATGAGGTAGATTCGAACGAATCTCCCCGGGTAGGATTCGAACCTACGACCAATCGGTTAACAGCCGACCGCTCTACCGCTGAGCTACCGAGGAAAGTGGTAGGGAATTCGGTCTCATACACACTCAAAGACCTTTGTTCTTTCGTTCTCTGAATCGCTTCTAAATCTGTAAGACGTTAAGCTTTCTCCGACATTTTGTGAAGTAGACTTCGCGTACACTCTAACTCCCATTATAGGAGGAGGCAGCGGCGATAGCAATCCCATTTGAATAGAATGGTACCCGAATCGTGGGAGAGAGGGGGGGGGGGGGGGGGGGCCACCGATCAAGGTCGGAAATAGTTCCAATAATTAATCCAAATAGATATTGAGATATTCTACCATTTTTTCCGTGTCGTAAACTCTCTCCACTAAAAAGATTTGATGTGCCAGTTCCGTTAATAAATCCATCGATTACCCATTGGTCAAAATGCAAGATAAGCTTGCTAATTGCGATTACGCCCTGCGCGAAGTAAATGTCGTGGTAATAATCAATATAACCTCGATTTGTGGACCAATTTCTGGTAGAAAGTAAAAAAGTATTTAATAAATTTTTATTTCTAAATTTTAGAAAGATTTTTGTATCAACAAACTTATTGCCCCGCCCATAAACTTCGAAGGAAATTACTAACCCAATAAGAGATAAAATAACTGAAGGAGTTGAACTTATTAATATTTCTGTCAAATTTTCAAAATGTTTATTAATTTCAGGGAGAAACGGGAGAGAAATAAGCCAGTCAAACAGGGGGTCCGTACCAGCTCCTTTTCGAGTTGGATCAACTCCCGCCAACCCAGCGAATACAGTGGGTATCGCCAAGATAATCAGAGGTAATACCATGCAAAAATTTGATTCTTGAGGATATAGCAGATTTTGCTCAGAACGGGTTTGAATTGCTTTTCCCCAGACGGGATTCTCTTCGGGTGTATAGACGGTCATGAAGTTTCTTGCTTCTTCAACTTCGTTTCGCTCCACATCTGCTGCAGATATGAAGTTACTATGAGTTTGCTCAGTAAGTGATTTTGGTTGAGCTCCACCCCACGAAGTGATAATAAATTCAGATGGAAAAGAGGTATCAAAACCGGTGTAATTTATCTGATGGGCACGAAAATTTCCTTCAAAAGTGAGTAGGTAAATGCGAGACGTGTAAAACGCAGTAAGTCCTGCTGTAATAGAAGCTGTCAACCCAAGATAGGGGGAGCGCATCCAACTTTCTGTAATAATTTGATCCTTGGACCAGAAACAAGATAGTGGGGGTATACCGCATAAAGAGAGGGTGCCCAAAAGGAAGGTAATTCCAGTAATTGGCATGTGTCTTCGCAAGCCACCCATTAGAAACATGTCTTGACTTCTAGTGGGGGAGTATCCGACCACTTTTTCCATGGAGTGGATAACTGAACCAGAACCCAAGAAAGGCAAAGCTTTTGAATAGGCATGTGTAATGAGGTGAAACAAAGCGGATTGAGAAGCGCCGATACCCGAAGCTGGTACCATATATCCTAACTGAGACATCGTAGAGTAGGCCAAACCCCTTTTTAGGTCTCTTTGAGCGAGAGCCGGTGTGGCACCTGACAAGGTTGTGACTCCGCCTACCCAGGAGATGGCATACATGGTTGTAGGTAATACCGAAATAAAATTGAAAATTCGAGCTATTAGAAAAATTCCGGCGGCCACCATAGTAGCTGCGTGAATTAGAGCCGATATGGGCGTGGGTCCCTCCATGGCATCTGGTAGCCATACATGAAGTGGAAATTGAGCAGACTTGGCAACCGGACCTGAAAGAAGTAAAAGGGCAATTGTATTAGCAAAGATCGGATTAACGGTGCCGCTGTTATTTAATTCAAGAAATCAATCACACAATTCAGAAATCTCGAAGCTACCAGTTACCCAGTAGATGCCTGATATACCCAGCGGCAACCCGAAATCTCCTATGCGATTGGTTACAAAAGATTTCTGACAAGCATTTGCGGCACTCGATCTCGCAAACCAAAAACCTATTAACAAGTAAGAACGCATTCCAACTAATTCCCAAAATACGTAAATCTGTATCAGGTTAGGACTAAAAATTAACCCCAACATGGACGCGGTAAACAAACTTAGATAAGCGTAAAACCGTGCGTATCCCTAGTCATGACACATGTAACTATCGCTGTAAACCATCACTGAAATACCCACGGTAGTAACTAATGTTGCCATAACAAGAGTAAGAGGATCAATCAAAAGACCTATCTTCAAATGGAAATCACTTTTTGGAATCCGAGCCCACAAATACTGTTGGATAGAGTGAGTCGCAGCCTGTTTCCAAAACAGTGAAAGGGATACAGACGTAGCAATGGCTAACGAAAAGGTGTTGAATGCAGCGCACGGGCGCCGCAAGCTTCTCGCTGCTTCTGGAAAGAGAAACGAGAAAAATCCGGTCAGACGAGAAGCTACCAGCGGACACAGGGGGATGAGACAGGCATATTTATTTGAAAATTCCACGAGCGTATTAAATCCAAATTAACTTTGTTATCGTTTTCAACCTCTTCTGATTAGGAGTTGAAAATCAAAATCTGAGAACAAAATGAAGTAGAATATATGCAAATAATTTAATGAATGTTTGATTAGGCAAAAAATTTCATCTGTGCAGTTTTTTTAGTTTCATGTCTAAAAATATGTGAAAAACTTGACAATATTTAAAGATGCCCGAGATACTTATTTCAGATGATTCGATTTTGAATAGGTTAGCAAATCACACCCTCATTGTTTTCTAGTATTAAAAATAAAATGGAGATATAAAAAGAGAAAATTAGGATGAATAAATATGCAATAATTGACATCGGCGGTAAACAACTTCGAGTGGAGCAGGGAAGATTCTACGATGCTCAGCACTTCGCTCCAGTTCGACACGCGTTGACGTCCAATATAAAAATATCGATAAATCGGGTTTTACTTATTTGTCACGGATCTGACATCAATTTTGGCTATCCATGGTTGGATGATGCAGCTGTCAGAGGCAGAATCTTACATGGTTGCTTCGGAAAAAAACTAGTAATACAACAGATTCACTCTAAGAAGAAAAAGTGACGAACTTTTGGATATAGAGAAAATATGATTCGATTCGTGGTTGATTCCATTCATTTCGGTGGCAAAGACCTAAACAAATCTTAATGAGTCTTCTATATGGAGTCAATAGATACTTGTCAAATCAATGTAGCGGCATGGAACTTCATAGTTTTCCCATTTTTTATTGCCCGTGCTGATTTCTCCTTAGTTTCTTCCCTATTATATCTATTCCATTGATACGTATCAACATAATTTCAAGTTAGTCGGAGAATAAATAATAATGGCAGTTCCTAAAAAACGAACCTCCGGATCTAAGAAAAAAATTCGTAATCGCGCATGGAAAACTAGACCTGCAGAAGTAGCGTCAAAGGCTTTTTCTCTGGCCCAATCTGTTTTAACCGGTCGTTCAAAAAGTTTTTACTATGTGGCAGAAAAGAAAGACCCCTAAAAGAATTAGGAATATATCTTTTTACTTCACTCAGAAAAATAGACGTATATATAATACGTATCTAGATATAAACTAAATGACTGGGTGAGGAAGTTCGAAACGAGAGAGAGGGAAGTATGGCATCAACCAGTACTGGTACAATTGGGGTTAAATAAAATTCAATTTTTTTGTATAGAATAGTTCACCAAGGATTTAAAGTATTTCGTTTAACTGCTTTGATACCCGTCGGTTATTATTTACCGAGTTGAAACGTAAGTAAGCTTGATTGATGAATGTTGAGCTCAATAGACGACAAGTTAAAACGTGAAACAGGTTTGCTCCTGCGGGAGTTAATGACTAAATAATGGATAGCTGCTATTTCATGTCGATAAGTGGGGACAGATAAAAATCGAGGTAACAAAAAGAAAATAGAGGAGTCTATTTCTTTCCGAAGTATGGGCAAGGGCGAAACAACTGACTCCGAAAGAAAATAAGTAGTTAAAACTATTCATCTTTTGCTTCTTTTCTTTCGGAGTTCATGGGGTTTTAGGTAGCAAAACACTATACCTAAATGCATTTCAGTTCATCAGTTGTTTGCCTGTGGAAGCGCCAAAGGCAACAAACTTGGTACTTCTTCGCAGACCCGGTGACTTCATCTCCACTCGGAATAGCAGGATTCGAACCTGTGACCTCCACCACCCCAAGATGGCGCGCTACCAAACTGCGCCATATTCCGTTGCGTGTATACATATAAATATATATATATATATATTTGTAGCAATATATACTTGTGTTAACACCATTTTTGTTTCATAAATCATTTGTTTGGTACTCCAGTTATTGCGGCAATCTCTTCCAAGGGAACCTCCCTCCATCTTACCACTTCCAATATGTCTTGCTAATATACTCCTACATTTTGGGCAGATAGACGTTGACGTACCACTACAAACTGGTATAAAATCACTTTGCATATATATATATTTTTTTTTCTTTACAAAAAGCCGCTATGGTGAAACAGGTAGACACGCTGCTCTTAGGAAGCAGTGCCAGAGCATCTCGGTTCGAATCCGAGTAGCGGTATTTTCAAATTTTTCAATGTTTACTTCTACATCTTGAATTGGTAAATAGAAAATAAATATCGATCTGTAGATAGATGTATTTGTAATATATATATATATATATTATATCCGGTTCAGTAGACTTTTCAAATCAATGAAAATTAGGTAGTAATTTCCGTTCAAGCTGTGGAAGCGGTAATTTTACCTCTTTTCACGTTAAGAAGGAGAAGAAAAAATATTACTTTGATTTCAATTGATTTGAATATGATCAAATCAAATTGGATTAATTTACTGGTCTTTCCTTATTACGATGTATACCTATATGGAACGCGCTTTTATCCACATCTCGTTTTTGATGCTTCTTTGTGCTACTTTGCTAAATTTTATCACTTTATTTCATGAATTTGATAAGCCAAGGAAACTTAGCAAGAGTAGTATGACAATTGCTTTCCTCTGTACGACGGAGTTTTTAGTAACTCGATGGTTCCAAACTAAGCACCTACCACTGAGCAATCTGCACGAGTCGTCGATGTTTCTTCCATGGAGCTTCTCCCTACTATACGTAATCTCGGAAGTCAGAAGTCAGAATGGGTTGTCGGGTGCAGTTACAGCGCCGGGTGCTATGCCGACTCACGCCTTCGCTACCTTAGGTCTCCCCGAAGGGATGCAGCAATCCACGCAATTAGTACCTGCTTCGCAGCCTCATTGGTCGGTGATGCATGTAACTACAACGCTATTGAGTTATGCAACCCTGCTGTGCGGATCTTTGTCGGCAATATCTTTATCAAGTATTTCTTACGGCGAGACAGAAAATTATCAAGTTTTCAATTTGGGACGCAGCTGCAACAAGTGTAGCACTTTACTGAAATTGAACACTCTCAGTAGAACTGATGTACGGAGTTTTCCTTATCCACTATCCTCAAATTCAAAAAAATGTCAACTAATTAATCGATTAGATAGATGGACATATCAAATTATAAGTTTGGGGTTTTCCCTATTAACCATTGGTATACTTCCCGGAGCAGTGTGGGCTAATGAAGCTCGGGGATCCTATTGGAGCTGGGATCCCAAAGAAACTTGGGCGTTAGTAACTCGGCCGATACACGCTACTTACCTCCACACCAAGATAACTAACAGGTGGATGGGAGAGGGGCCAGCTGCGGCAGCATCAACAGGTTTCTTCTTAGTTTGGATTCGTTTTTTGGGAGTCAACTTGTTGGGAATCGGATTACATAATTACGGATGGCTAACGTAAAAGCAACGAAATTAATAATTAATAAATCAGAGATAGAAACATTTGATTTACTAGGTTTTTGATCCCATAGAGTAGGCAAAATAAAAATTAGTGGGAAAGAAGTAGTTACAAAAGAGGGGAGCAAAAACAAACAGTTAATAGATGAGCAGACCTGCCTCTACTTGTTTGTCTGTTTTTGCTTCTCCATCCCAGTTTACTTCAATTTGTGCCAGCGGTTGCAGACATAGACAATTGGGAGGTGACGGGTGTACATTAAGTATCATTGACGCAGCTAGAATTGACAAGCTGTTCTACTGAGTAGGAATCAAAATGAAATAATTTTTTTTTCCGTATCAAACTATTTAAAATAATGTAATTTATTTGAGTCAGATTTTTCCTATACCTTCACTTCATAGCTGAATATGAAAACAATATTGAGAGCACTTCACTATTCCGTATAGGTAAAATTAAATTTGGATATGAACCGATACCTAGTATTGGTAAAAAGAGACAAGTCGAGGTGAATATCTCCCTCGGACCAAAATCAATTAAATAGGGATTTGATTCGTTGGACAACCTGTAGCCATGGAACATTTGGCGTAACATGGATAACAAGTAGATGGAAGCCAATACTGTACCAATTGCCTCCAACACCGTAATTTCTGCCTTAAATAGAAGTGAGTATTGCTTGCTGGTAACAACTCCCAAAAATACCAATAATTCCGATACAAAACCGCTCATTCCTGGTAATGCAAGAGATGCCAACGAGAATACACTAAACATCGTAAATAGTTTAGGCATCGGGGTTGCTATTCCCCCCAATTCATCAAGAAGGGAAGTACGCGTTCTATCATAGCAGGTACCCGCAAGAAAAAATAACGCCGCGCCGATTAAGCCGTGGGAAATCATTTGCAATATGGCTCCGTTAATACCCGCATTTGTCACGGAACCAATTCCGATTGCCACAAAACCCATATGAGAAATTGACGAGTAAGCTATCCTTCTTTTGAGATTACGCTGACTCATAGAAGCTAGAGAAGCATATACAATCTGAATTGCTCCGAGCAATATCAGCCACGGTCGGAAGAGGAAATGTGCATGAGTCAGTAACTCCAAATTGATTCGAATCAGCCCGTATCCTCCCATTTTTGATAATACCCCAGCTAGTAACATGCATGTGCTGTAATGTGCTTCTCCATGAGTGTCTGGCAACCAAGTATGAAAAGGAAATATTGGCAATTTCACCGCATAGGCAATTAAAAAACCTAAATAGAGAGCAATTTCCAACGAGATGGGGTATGACTTAGTCGTTAAGGCTTGAATGTCAAACGAGGGTACTTCGTTTCCATAGAAACTCGTGGTTAAGGCTGCTACCAAGATAAAGATGGAACCAACAGCTGTGTATGAAACAAATTTCGTGGCTGAATATGGACGTCTCTTCCCACCCCACAAGCATAGAAGCAAATAGACTGGAATTAGTTCCAGCTCCCACATGAAAAAGAAAAGTAAGATGTCGCGGGAAACAAACAACCCAATTTGACCGCTATACATAACTAGCATCGAGAAATGAAATAGCCGTGTATTACGAGTGATCGGCCAAGCCGCTAAAGTTGCCAAAGTAGTTATAAAACCCGTAAGTAAGATGAGACTCATGGAAAGTCCGTCGATACCTAATATCCAATGAAAATTAATGGAGTTTATCCAGTTGAACGTCTCCATTAACTGGATGGATTGAAAATCAAATTGGAAGTGGCAATGGAAAATATAAGTAATCAGCGAGAATTCCAATATGCAGATTCCCAGGGTATACCATCGAATGATTCTGTTTCCATCACGAGGCAGAATTGGAAGTAAGAAACTGGCGAAAATTGGAAAGAGAACAATTGTTGTTAACCGAGGTACATTACTCATCATGAATAAACAATAATTTTTGATACATTTTTAATACGAGGGAAACTGCGTGGGCCAGTTACGACGACTCGTACTCGGACTTCGCAATCCCGAAGCTTCGAGTACAAGTCAAAATAATTCAATAATTCCTTTTTTGCTCTATTACTAGTAGGCTAGACCCATACTCCGGGTGGTTTCAGCCCCTAGATAAACGCGTACACTCAAAAAATCTGTCGGACAAGCAGATTCGCATCTTTTGCAACCTACGCAATCTTCTGTTCTAGGAGCAGAGGCTATCTGGTTTGCCTTGCATCCATCCCAGGGTATCATTTCTAACACATCCGTGGGACATGCCCTCACGCACTGGGTACAACCGATACATGTGTCATAGATTTTCACTGAATGTGCCATTGAGTTCGTTTACTCCTATCAAATTTGTATACCAATTTTTTCTTCTTAGTAAAAAAGTTGAAGTGAGACTCTTTCCTCTTCGTCCCCTATATGGATACCTGTTTCTTACTCACCAAGTGAAACATTTCTCTTTCTTTCCAAATTTATCTGATCGGATCCAATTTGTTTCTCTTTTTTTTTGAAAACTTGTCTCCTTCTTTTAAAGAATAAGTTGACTACTTGTGGCCCCTAATATAGGGGGAGGTATCCAAACAAATTAATAAATAGGTAGATTAATAAATAGATAGAATCTAGTTGGACAAAAAATTGATTAGATTGATAAAATCACTTCATCTATTTATCAATCACCATTTTAACAAATTAAATTGATCGATACGAGTAGATCTCCTATTTCGCTGAAGAGAAAGGGCAGTAGCTAACCCGGTGGCAGCCTCGGCAGCCGCAACGGCTATCACAAATATAGTAAATAGCTCCCCCCCCACTTGCTGATTTTTTAATAAATTTGCAAATGTAATAAAATTTAGATTAGCTGCATTAGAAATTGACTCGAGACTCATAAGTGCCCTAACCATATTTCTACTCGTAGTTAAGCCGAGAAATCCGACGCACAAGAGATAGGCACCAAAAATTAGTCCGTGTTCAAACATGATTGATTAAAGTTCTATTCAATAATTTTGATAAATTAAATTTTTAACAACCTTTTTTAGTCATATCCTTCTAGGGAATTAGGTTTAATCAAAAAAATGGAGAATTATTTTGAGATGATGAAGGGGGTGACTTCTTGTCAGTTGTGATTGTGACCTCGTCACGCGCTGAGTTAATTGCTCCCACCAAAGCAACTAAAAGAAGTATTGAAAGAAGTTCGAACGGAACTAGAAACTCACTCAGTAATTTATATCCGAGTTGGTGAGCGTCAACTGTGGGTTTACTTACCGAAAAAGTCTCCGATTGATTGACAAAACTGATATCAAACCATTTTGTATTATAAATTGTATTAACCAATGCCAGAAGGAGCACTGCGCAAGCTCCCGAAGCCGTGAAGTACCCCACGCCCCGAGTAGTAAAACCGTATTGCATCGGTTTCTCAGTAACCATTACAGCAGACGCGATTAATACATTTATAGCTCCTACATAAACAAGCGGTTGTGCGGCAGCTACGGAATCAGCATTCGATACGAAGTATGATAGAGATATACGGGTGAAAACCAACCCCGAAGAGAAAGCAGAGTGAGCCACGTTAGCAAATGATATTGTGCCTAAACTTCCCAGTGGAATACCCGATTCTATTAGTGACAAAATAAATTCATGAGTTAATTCAAATAGATTCGTTGGACACAAGTACCTAAATATTTTATGAGATTTCTACCTAATATTTTGCACTCTCTCTTTTCTTTTCCCCTCTAGTTGCAAATAACTAAGTAAATAAATTCATCTTTCAGAATATTCAACTAAATTACAGGTGACTCATTAGATATTAAATTTTTCACCCCTAAGCTTTCTGGTTCTTGGATAAAGAATTTAATGAAGTCGAAAGCACCTGAATTGAAACATCTTGAGATATAGAAAGAGGTAAACGCCCCAAAGCCGTTTGATCTTGGTTTAGTTCGTGACGATCGTAACTAGAAAGTTCATACTCTTCAGTCATCGATAAGCAATTTGTTGGACAGTATTCAACACAGTTTCCGCAAAAGATGCAAACTCCAAAATCAATGCTGTAGCTTTTCAATCGTTTCTTTTTTATGTCCCTCATCAAGATCCAATCTACAACCGGCAGATTGATCGGACATACTCGGACACATACTTCGCAAGCAATACATTTATCAAATTCAAAATGGATACGTCCACGAAATCGTTCGGATGATAAAATTTTTTCATACGGATATTGGACAGTTATGGGTGAACGATTTGAATGATCTAAAGTAACTGCGGAGCCTTGACCTATGTATCTCGCAGCTTCTACGGCTTGCCGCCCATAACTTCGAAATTCAATTAGTGTAGAAAACATAGAATAAATGAACCCAACCTGCTACCTATATCTGGTACAGATATAATTATATGTACGGGAAAAAAACAATTTCTTTTTTCTTCCTTTCTTTTTTAATAGATTAAAAAGATTTGACTTGAACTGAAACTGAGGTAGGGGAGGCTAGCTTATTAGCAAAAGTTGAAACGAGGCTGTCGGTAACAAATTTCCCGAAGCAATAGGCAAAAGAAATTTCCATCCAAGATCTAGTAATTGATCTGTTCTTACTCTAGGCAAAGTCCATCTTGTTAAAATAGAAATAAATATAAATAAATAAGATTTCGATAATGTGGTGATGATACCCACCCCCGGTCCTAACACGTCAAAGGACTCACCGCCGGAATCTGAAAATGAAGAATCCTGCCCAAGATTTTTGAAAAAAGGAATTGGGGAATCCCATCCACCCAAATATGAAATTGTTACAAACGACGAGGAAGCCAACAAATTTGAGTGAGAACCAACATAAGATAGACCAAATTTTATTCCTGAATATTCGGTTTGATAACCTGCGACTAGTTCTTCCTCCGCTTCCGGCAGATCAAATGGCAGTCTCTCACATTCTGCTAATGACGAAATAAAAAACGCTATGAACCCTATGGGCTGACGCCACAGATTCCACCCCATAAAACCATATTTGGATTGTGCTTTCACTATATCAACTGTACTCAAGCTATCAGATAAGAATAGTCGGCGGCACCCCCCCCCCCCCCGCCTCTAATTCAAAACCGTACATGAAATTAGAGTTTCATACGGCTCCTCATCAATTTGATAGAGATGGGTTAATGGCGCATGGTTGTTACCTGTAACTGAAATAAAAATTACCAACTCGAATTAATGAGATTCCGTTTGCCACGACAAAGTAGTTGCTTCCGAATCTACCTCAGCCTCATTTATTTTTTTTTTCTGTAAATTGCGACCTGTTAAAAAACCTATTAAGTTCAATATATTTGTCATCTCTAAATAGAAGAAGTGTAATTACTTCTAGTTCCATCTGGAAGCAAAAATAGAAAAGAAGGGACTCGTTTGGCAATGTGTCAGTTCTGTCGTACCAAGTTCCAGGCCAGAAATGATAAAAATGAAAAGCTCCTAATTTTTTTTTATAGTCGCCGAAACTATCGTGGGGGTTACTTCGTTCCAAGTGGTTATCGTCGCAGTGAACGGGACTATACTCGAGATTGAAATCTTGTGGATGCACTACTCAGCTGTCCCTACCGAGACTGAGTCTATCTCATGTGAGGAAATACTAGGGGAAGCAGATAAAAATTTTAAGTTTTCAACTCTTTATATATCTTGGTGTTCAGGTTGCCCCAGATTATTACCAAAACTCTCTCTGCTTCACAAACCTCTTGCGCATATTGGTGTTTCTTGCCGTTCACCCCTACCTAATCCTAGAGGAAATCGAAGAATGACTACCTGTTCCCGCGTCAAGCCAGGAGACAGCTCCTAGACCTGGGGTAAGGCGGTATTCACCGCTCGGATATGCATCTACGCCCGTACATGGGACATGGGATTTGAACCCGCAACTGCGAAAACGCCGTTTGATCTCACCCAAATAACTATTTGGTTTATTACTTGACAATATCTTCATACTATTTACTAATAGCTAGAAGCTATTAGTTCTTATTTATTATTTATGTTTAGCGAGTCGCACGTAGGGCTGCAGATGATATACACAAGGCCAGGGGTATTTCGTAACTGATAGATTGGGCGGCAGCCCTGAGACCACCTAAGAAAGAGTATTTGTTATTTGAAGCATACCCCGCAATAAGAAGACCCAAAGGTGCGACACTTGAAACAGCGACCCAGGAGAAAACACCTATAGCCAGATCAGATAAGACAATAGCTTGGTCGAAGGGTATTACCAAATAACTTATTAGGACTGGTGTGACTGCAACGGCTGGTCCAATGGTAAATAACCAGGCATCCCCTTTGGATGGAATGACGTCTTCCTTTAATAAAAGTTTGATTCCATCTACCAATGATTGAGTAATTCCCAGTGGACCTGCATATTCCGGTCCAACACGCTGCTGTACCCCCGCAGACACCTTTCGTTCAAGCCACACGATTACCGACACTCCTGCCGTGACTCCCGTAACTAAAGTGAGAGTAGAAACTAGAATCCAAATTGATTCAAAAGAATTTGTTGCAATTTTTAACTCATTAAATAATTGAACTAATTGTTTTCTGCAAATTTCGATATAAGTTGCCATTTCAACGATCAACCTCTCCCATAATGATGTCTATACTACCTGATATTGTCGTGATGTCTGCGAGCTTCATTCCTTTCACCAATTGAGGGAGAATTTGCAAATTTATGAAACCCGGTGGACGAATCCTCCATCTCCAGGGGAAAACGCCGCCATCCCCAACCAAAAAAATTCCCAATTCTCCTTTGGGAGCTTCTACTCTTACGTAATGCTCCTGCTTAGGTAACTTAAAAGTGGGAGAAGACTTCTTTCCAACGAACTGGTAATTGAAGCCACCCCAGTCTACTCCTTTTTCTTGTTGGACAAGACGTCGACCCTCCAAATTTTCATACGGACCTCCCGGAAGAAGTTTCAGCGCCTGTCTAATGATATTTATTGATTCCTTCATTTCGTCAATTCGTACCAAATAACGAGCTAAGGAATCTCCCTCTTCTTGCCACTTAATTTGCCAATCCAGGTTGTCGTAACATTCGTAGTGGTCGAGTTTACGAAGATCCCATTGAACTCCCGAGGCTCGCAATACAGGTCCAGATAAGCCCCAACTGATAGCGTCTTGTCTGCTGATGAAACCTATACCCATTACTCGTTTTAAAAAAATAGGATTTCTTGTAATTAATCGCTCATATTCATGAATTTTTGGGAGGCAGTAATGACAGAAGTCTAAACATTTATCTACCCACCCATAAGGTAAATCCGCGGCAACTCCCCCGATGCGGAAGTAGTTGTGCATCATTCGCATGCCGGTAGCAGCCTCAAACAAGTCATAAATCATTTCTCTTTCTCTAAATATGTAAAAAAATGGAGTTTGCGCACCAATATCTGCCAGGAACGGCCCAAGCCATAACAAATGCGAAGCTATTCGGCTTAACTCGAGCATGATTACGCGTATGTAGCTAGCTCTTCCGGGTATTTGAATATTTGCCAATTTCTCCGGTGCATTAACCGTTACTGCTTCGGCAAACGTAGTGGCTAAGTAATCCCATCTTGTTACGTATGGGAGATATTGCAAAGTCGTCCGGTTCTCAGCAATTTTCTCCATTCCCCGATGTAGATATCCCAGGATTGGTTCACAATCAACAACATTTTCACCATCTGAGACGACGACGAGGCGAAGAACACCATGCATAGATGGATGATGAGGGCCCATACTTACCGCAACCGGATCTAGTTCTTTAAGATGCATACTCGTAAATCATTTTCCTTTCAGTAAATAGCGTGCGTAGGATCTAGCTTCGCCATAAGAAGTTGTGCCAACTATGACATGTTAAAATATCAAAACTCCGCTCACTTTCTAACGCCCCTTCAAACCCCGAATACCCAAATTTTTTAGAATTTTAGCATATAGGACTGTATTCTCATCGGATAGATAAATTAAGAGACGCTTACGTCTACCGAGTAATTTTTTCAAACCTCTTCGGGAGGAGTAGTCTTCGGAGTGTAATTCCAGATGGGAAGTGAGTTTCAGAATCTGGTGAGTCAGATAGTAAATTTGGGAGGCCGTGAACCCAGTATCTTTGTTCCCACCAACTAGCTGCGCGTCAATATATTTAGATTTATCCGTAGTAATAATGATAATAATTACGATTGCTTGCTCCATCTCAAATCGATTATAAACTGTTTAGTCAGCAGTTGCAGCAATGGCGCCTTGGACAAAAATGAAGTCCGATTTTTCTCACGTGTGATGCGGTGCCGCGTCAAATAGGCGTGGGCATCTATGTCTCATGCACGGACAACTAAAGCTTCTGCTCCGATTCACATTATATCTAATGTGTAATTAATTGAAATTACCTTCGTTTGGATAATTCCAATTAATTACACATATGTTAAAATTTTTGTGTTGCGTCTCATACCCCCTTGCCCCCGCTAACTTCGGGTAATAGGATACATCCGAATTTTGAGTGTTGCAAATCGGCTTCCAGTAATGGTGTTGAAACAAAATCTCCCGACGCAAGCTAATTCCTCCAGACGGTGGCTCGGCCACAGAAACCGCTTAATTTCCTGAACTTCCCTTAGCTCTGAAGGCTCACATTCCTTGCTACTGCGGGTCCGGCCAATTTTCGAGATGGAATCAGATTTGAAATCGAAGTGGTGTGCTCCTGGTTTTGGAGACCTCGATATCAGCAAAGATCGAAGGAATCGAAATTCCTGTCGACGTCGCGCAAGCAGGAGATCTTCAATGTTATAAATAGGAGACCACTTTTTGCTTACTTCTGTGGTTATAAGTGACAATTTTGAGATATAGGTATCACTATATATTTTTCCATATAGTTGTTTCCCAATTCTGTTTTTCAACCTAGACTTAAATTTTAACAATGGGATAATTACCTTGTATACCAAATTTTGATCATCAAGTAATATTGATAAACGATGAGCTGAAAGAATAGATAGGTCATAGAAAAGGCCAAGTTTCGTTGTTGCGTTGAAATATAGGTCTAATAGCTCAGAATCTACATTGGTATTCGCACAAAGTGTGACGAGATCGCGATTATCTCCCAACATTCTTGTAAGAGCTGTTAGGCTTCTCAAATTTTCTAGTTTCGTTTCAGATTTCCACTTCCACCGAAATAGGTAGTCCATATCTTCTCTTTCATCTAGCATTACTTCGTACAGTTCATCAGATACTTTTTGGAATCTACGAGTTATATCTAGTACTACGCCGTATGTAGTATTATCTTTCAAAATAGGATCTCTGGACCTCTTTGTTTTCTTTCTGAAAAGACTTTTTATTTTTCCAAAATCTGCAACTAGCCACGGTATCAAATCAAATTTAGAGTTGAATTTAATTTCTGAATCAGAAGTACAGAAATTAGGTAATCTATTCATCCCCCCCCGTCTCACCTTAGTAATTTTCGAAATACGGTTTTCACGACGGAACCTTTGTGTGGTAGCATCTTGTCGAATAGAAAATTTATGCATATCTCCATTTCGTACGAAATCGATGAAACTTTGTAATAAGTATCGACGTTTGCGGAGCTTACTGAGATTTACAATTCGATTCCTAAGTAAGGGTTTTTTTGCATATATCGAATAATTATGTAACTCATCTCGAAAGACGTGACATTCTCGTTCATTCGCGATTTTTCCTTCAATAGTACCGAGTTCGTTCAAGCAATCAAAACTAATTTTCCATCTTCGAGGCGCTACGTCGCGCCACAGTGTTAGTGGCAAGTTATAGTTGGGAAAGCAATCTAACCATTTATTCCAATTATTTGCGTCTAGATCACATAATTTTTTTAAAAATCCCCATTCTTCTATGCAGTTCAAAATATGTTCATTAAACAATTTTTTTGCAATTTTACTAGTTGCCTCACCAAACAAGATATTTGTGCAGTTACTCATTTCACTTGGGATTGAGATAGTTGAGTCGTACCCAGCGAAAAGCCCCGAGGAATTTCCCGAATAAGCCGAAGATTGCCCAGGCTGATAAGGGGTTAATTTACTACTCCAGTTCTCGTCACTTCCAGTTCTTCCCTCAAGATTGCTCTGGCTACCAGTCGCCAAGAAATTCAGGTTCAAGTTTTTCTTCACACTTAGATCCCAAATACTGTTGTAGAGATAAGCTTGAGATAATGATTGAGTTTTGTCAAACTGTGACAATCTATTTTTTGGTCCGAAAAAAACTAAATCTGTTTCTTGAATAGTAATGTTAATTACCTCTATTAGTTGCCTGCGTAACGCGACAAGTTCACTAAAGTAATAATAGAAATCTCTATTAACCTTTAGATGCGAAATTGATGTCACCAAAATGAATTTTCCAATTGCTTCTGCAATTGCTACATGTAATTTCAAGGTCATTTCTTTAAAACCTTTTAATTCTTCCTCATCAAATTTTATAAAATTGCTGAGGTCTGTATTCTTCAATCTGTAATCTGAAGTTAATTTATCAACTTGAGTTGTTTCAGTATCTGGTTGATCTACATTAACTCTTTCGCCTAACGGATTTGATAATCCAGTTACGTAATTATCCGCAACAAATTTTTTACCAGTGGATTCTCGAGTAACTAGTTTTTCGTCAATATTACTAACTGGTTGCACCTCCCCGGGAATATTAACAAATTCTCCATTCCTTTCATCAAAATTTGAATTTACCCTTACTACTTCATCTGCGTCATCATCAAGTATAGGCTTTATTCGGGTATTGGAAGTTAAGACGAAGTCAACTGAGACCCCCCTGGGCTTAGGAAATAGGTTGAACTTTTTCAGTAAAATTAGACTTGGTTTCAACATCTTTTCCAAACCAAATTTGGAATCGAGGAAACGATAGGCTTGCTTAATTCTCGATGAAAACCCTTCCTTGCAAATTTGAATTAATTCATTTCTCACAGGCTTCCAGAATGAGGGTTGTTTCTGGATATTTCCAAAAGGTATATCTGTCTGATAACCTAAAGCAGTTAAATAAGTAAATCTAGGCCTCTTTTGTTTCAACCTTTTCTTATTTGTCGATTTTTGATTATCGATTGATTCAGCTTTCATATATTTTTTCCGGGGAGTCAGTCGCTTCTTCTTCCCGGCGGAGTGCCAGGGCTTCAGTCGAAACGGATATGCAATCTTTACTTGTATACCTTCTCTCAACCAGCGGGGAGGAAGTTGATCCTGCGAAAACTCCTCACCGTCAAACGTACAATTAATATGAATTTCTTTTTTCCATTTCGTCCAGTCTTTACTCCATTCGGAATTTTGGCGAAGCAATATACGGCCAATAGTTTTGAAAACTATAAGTACAGGTAACTTTACAAACTTGCGAAATCTCGACTGAAAAACCAGCATGTAACCCCTTCCATTATGAATGGGGCCTATGTCTGATCTAGCCGCTACAGCTGAACGAGCAAGTTTCGACTGGCTTACAGTTTTTTCTGCCAATGAAAAGGTAGTTAATTGTTGCCCAAATTGATAATCCGTAATCTTTTTCGAACCAGTAAGCGATTTTTCAGTCTTTGAACCCATTAACTGCTCAACGGGTAATTGAAGTGAAATTGGTATTTCCGTCAATCTAAGGAAGAAAGCCGAACGCACTTTTTCTTGAAGTGTCTTCCAGAGCAATATTTTTCGTCTTCTGGACCGCATGGATCCCTTCAAAAATTTTCGGCGGAAGTCAGATATTCTTGCATATCGTTTCACTAATTTCGTTGATCTGGGTTTTCCCTTTGCAAAAGTGAAGCCAACATTTCGTAATTTTCTGTGACGAATATCGCCGTCTGCTCCCGGGAAATCAAACTCGGTATCGAAATATAGTTCGTTATTACGAGCCAGATTTGCACCCAGATCCTCAATTTTGTGGAGCGTGCGTACCCTTTTTTTCGAATTTAAGGGGCGTCCCCGACCTCTTATCAAAAACTTATCTGATAGAAAAATTTGGTCAAATTTGGAGCAATTTTCTTCCCGTGTTACATAAGTCAAAAATAGTGCTCGATCCTCGGGATCCAAGTTCATTATTTCTTCCCAAGTGACAACGGATCCAGACGGAGATTTTATCTTCTTGAGAATTTTTTGTACGTCATAATCATACATAACTCGATTTCTAAACATAAATTGGAACATACGTCGAGCTCCCACTGGCAAAGTTTCCCACGGCATAGGATTCCCGCCTCCCCGTTTCAATTTCCGATTCTTTACAGAAATCCAATCTTCGATGGAATTTTTTTTAGTTATGGCGCCACCCTTCCCCCTTCTAATCTTTCTCCTTGTCTCCAACTCATTCCAATCCCATATGGTCAAATCTAACTCATTTCCTGTTAAAAATGTTTGTGGGACTGGAATCCGCACACGTAAATTACTCATAAAAGGGTCGTAAACGTGGGGTACTCTTTTTCTACCCTTACCCACCAATCGAATTTTCCCCCCCATTGCTTTCGAAAAGCAAAACCCAGTATCCAGTAATTTGACTCGATCTAGTAATTCTTTCTGAAAGATTTTGTTTCTTACCAATTTTTGTAAAATCCAGCCTCGATACGAGGAATGGGTTCCCGCAAATCTACGGGACCTCATTAGAATTAGAGATTTCTCCAATTATTTTTCGAAAATTGACAAACTGGGCAACGTTTCGACGCATAACCTCTGTTTTCCATCACTTAAGCACTTCTCGAAGAAATACGTAGATGTTTTTCCCCTGTAAAAGCTACTACTTACATCGAATCGGCTATTTTTGACGAATCGATTACCCCGATTTCCTCTTGAGGGGTCGAAAAAAGACGTAGGCCACGGCTTGAGGGACCACCACAAGAAATCTGGATATTCAGCAATTTCCCAGAAAGACATTTCTTTATCATGGGGTTCATTCATGAACTTTATGGTCCAGAAAGAGACCGGAGCTCTACCCAGATAAATCAACGCGTTTGTTACAAAAACAATACTAAAAGTTGTGTAGATAGCACGTTTTACTAATAAATATATTATTGGTGAATCTTTTCTTACACGAATCAGAAGAAGTTTGGACAAGTAGCTGAACGCCATGTGACCAGTTAACCAACCTAAGAAACTAGTTGCTACAAAAAGCAAATTACTGCTATAGCGGAAGAAGAGGAGGTGGGTTAATCTTGTCAACACAGGATTTGGTAATAAAATGGGATTCAAGATTTGAAACAAAAAACTATTGAGAAATAAACTAATTATTCGTGAATCGCGCAACGAAGTGACGGGACGCAAAATTTGATAATTTGGTAAGTCATTCATTGTTAAGCAAAATACAACCATGTAAGGTATTACCACGATGGTTAGCAGGTGTGGCTTCAGCAACAATATATAGATTGGTGAACAATATATCGATGAGGTAGTTACTAGCTGCGCCAGCATCGAACCACTTAAAGAAACCAAACCACTGATATTTCCTCCCAAGAGAAAGGCTCTTATACATAAGATTTGGGAAGGTCCAACAGGTAGTGTCGCGAGAAAACCATAGTATAGTCCAAAAAGTATATAGGGACTCATCGATTTTAGCCCAGTTAGTGACAAAATATTCAATATATTTATATTCGTTGTAGTCTTTTTGATGTACGGAGTTGTTGTCCCACTCGTCTCTACCTCCTCGCGATTCTCCCTCTTCATTTAAATCTGTCAGTCGCTCGAGATTCCCCATCTTAATATCTACTCCGTCGGTGTCCATATCAATACCATTTGTATTATACATACAAATGTAAAATAATACAAATGATTTTGGGAGATAAATTCCAGATTCGAACTGAAAATTTTACTAAGAAGAAAAATTACTAAAAAGGTTGGATTTCAATTGATTATTTCTTAATCGGGAAAATAAAATGTTGAAATAAACAAGTTTTTGATTAAGGATTTTTAGGCGCGACTACATATCTATATCTCTTCATAATGATTAATTGCTAATCTTTAACAATTATTTTTTGATAGCAGTTTAATTAGACATCTACTGCCTGTTTCGACAAGTTGCGGCAACCTAAGTTAGAATCACTTCTACGTCGCAGTGGACGGGTAACTAGTTCGAGAGCGTCTCTCGCGTTAACAAATCCGTGGATTTGTGCAAATGTAAATTCGACCGACCATTTAGTATCTATATCTCTAGCCTCTAAGGGGTTGGCGTGAGCCATTCCGGTAATTGCCAAGTCCGGCTGTAGCTCATGCATGCGTTGCACTTGACTATAGTTGTCGGGTTTCTCAACAATTCGGGGCATGGGCTTCTTCATCTTCTTACAGGTATGTTGCAAGAGCAACAGCTCGGCAGCTTGGTATCGCCTATCCATGTAGGGAATACCTACTTCGTAAACAACCATCCCGCATCGAATCAAAAATCTTGCTAGAGAAATTTCTAACAGATTATCTCCCATGAAGAAGACGGATTTACCGGCAATCACTTCAAGATAATCACTAAGAATTTTCCATATTTGATTCTCTCTTTCTTCGAGGCCATCAGGTTTTACATCAAATACTGAACAAATTTTTTCTATCCAAGCGCGTGTTCCATCGGGACCGATAGGGAAAGGCGCCCCGACCAGCTGGCACTTCCTCCGACGCATTGGTGTTGTCGCCGTTCGGCTCAGGAAAGGGTTTACTCCGCAGACATAGACGCCTTCGCCTAAAGCAGGCAGTTCATTGTATTTCTGCGAGGGTAGCCAACCCGATACAGGAACAGACTGACGCTTCGATTCCAAATTCGGTTGAGAAGCTACACTCGCAGGTAGAGATCCAAAAAGTACTGAACTGCATCTATTTAATTTGCCCCTTTCTTCAATAAATTTGTTACTTTGGTCGACATCAACCGTAACAAGATTAGCCTCGTCTCTTTCCCGTTGAGTCATGATATGAAGATTATATTCTGGACATCGATGCGTCATGGCAGCCAGTACAGTATCTTCTCCCTGGGTGAAGGCATGGTCCAACCCGTTTGCCCGTGCAACCACAATCGGTATTCCAAGTTGCTTTTCCAACTTGGGCGCTATGCCCTCCAAATCCATTTTTATGATCTCTGTGGTACAGGTGCCGATCCAAATGATAACACTGGGGTTTCTATCATCTCTTATTTGTAAGCGAATTCTTTCTAATTCCTTTTGATCATTCAACTGAGCTGAGATATCTCCCTCTTCTGATTCCGCCATTGCGTAACGAGGTTCCGCGAAAATCATGACTCCGGGAGCATTCTGCAAGAAGTAACCGCGAGTCTTCGTACCTACTACTAAGAAGGAACTATCTTCAATCTTTTGGTATAGCCAAGCTACGCAACTAATGGGACAGAAAGTGTGATAATTACCGGTTTCGCACTCGAAAGTAGGAATTTCAAGAGTCTTCATGAAAGTGTTTCCTTGGAGGGGTATATATTCATATATGTATACGCAAAGAAGCAGCCTCTTTAATATCAGATAATTGTAAAGTCAAGCGGACTATCTTGCTGATCATTTCGAATTTTTTCTCTATTCCCCAAATTGGGATTTAAATAAAAATCGGAAAGTAAGCTAAATAATTCCCTATCTGGAATTTCTCGTGGTACGACTCCCTCTGGCTTAGACAAAGTATAATCCGCTATATTTGAATAAAAATCACAAACAAAATTCAGATTTGGTTGGCATTCAGCCATTTCAAATAAAGTTTTTCCCTTTACCCTCGAAATACGAATATCTTCCACTAGAGGTAACACCTCCAGTACGGGCATGGGGCAGGCTTCTACATATTTATCAATTAAGTCTCTTTCAGATGTTCGATTTCCTACCAAACCGGCTAGCCGTAAGGGGTGGGTATGCGCCTTTTCCCTGACCGAAGCGGCAATACAATTTGCTGCGAAAAGAGCATCAAATCCATTATCAGTTATAATGATGCAGTAATCTGCGTAATTCAGTGGGGCAGCGAAGCCCCCACAAACTACATCCCCTAAAACATCGAATAAAATAATATCGTATTCATAAAAGGCATTTGATTCTTTTAATGGCTTCACCGTTTCTCCCACGACATATCCTCCACAGCCCGCTCCCGCGGGGGGTCCCCCAGCTTCGACGCGGTCTACTCCACCATAACCTTTGTAAATTACATCTTCGGGCCACACATCTTCATAATGATAATCTTTCGATTGTAAAGTATCTATAATTGTAGGTATTGGGAATCCTGTGAGAGTGAAAGTACTATCATGTTTGGGATCGCACCCAATTTGCAATATCCGTCTTCCCCGCCTAGCTAAAGCTATCGATGTCGACCTTGATCGGTGGCCCCCCCCCCCCCCCCCCCTCTCTCCCACGATTCGGGTACCATTCTATTCAAATGGGATTGCTATCGCCGCTGCCTCCTCCTATAATGGGAGTTAGAGTGTACGCGAAGTCTACTTCACAAAATGTCGGAGAAAGCTTAACGTCTTACAGATTTAGAAGCGATTCAGAGAACGAAAGAACAAAGGTCTTTGAGTGTGTATGAGACCGAATTCCCTACCACTTTCCTCGGTAGCTCAGCGGTAGAGCGGTCGGCTGTTAACCGATTGGTCGTAGGTTCGAATCCTACCCGGGGAGATTCGTTCGAATCTACCTCATAAATTCCCACTAATTGGGTAGTTGTGTTTCTCACATATGCCAAATCAAATTGTGTTGGACCATGATCCACCAACCAGTGAATGATTCACTATCGTGCTTATTTCCAGCTCTAACAATTGGAGAGAAACAGATTTGTGCGTTCTTACCCCCCCCCCCTCGAATACCCCCAAGGCAAGGACCCTGCCTATTAAGAAGTCGTGGGGGGTCCCCCCTTCAATTCCGGTGTATTGAATGATTGAAATGAGGGAATTGATAAGTCATCTGGGGAGGGGAGTAAATCCACAATTTTATAGAGGATCTATTCCAAGTAGTCCTACTAACACGCCAATCGAACGTAGATGCCACCCTCGCCTCCTTGGACGCCTTCCTGAAACAACTCAGCCAACGCTTCCTCGGGGTTGAAATCCCTGTCGAGCGCAAGCTCTAGCTGGCGCCACATAGCTTTCGCCCCATCCCGTCGCAACTGTCGACAGTGTCGACACTATCGACACTATCGACACCTATGCACGCTTGAACCTAACTAAATGATGACTAGCTATTCAACGAAATGGGGATTTGTTCTTTCTAAGGAGGTCTTCTATGTTTTTCACTTCAGTCATGCGGTTATTAGGATTCCAAGCGTGATGTTGAGAAGCTGTTTTGCAAAATCCCTATGGAATAAGCTATTGCTCCTTCTCAATCTTCTTTCTAAGCAGAAAAATTCATATAGGAAATGGCCTTCAGTTCCTTAACTATTTGATATGCTGCAATAAAATGATTTCTATCAGTAAAAGAAAAATATAGATCTTCCTTTTACTGAATTTGGCTTCTAATTATATTGCTAGAGATCTAGACAGAATGAAGGGTATCTAAGATTTGTTCTATGAACTTTCATGAGAAAATAGTTTCGTCGTTTGATCCAGTGACGCCCCACCAAACCAGAACGGATGGAATAGATATTAATAAATTTCAAGCAACATATTATAGATAAGAAAATCCTGAAATGGGCAACGGTTTCGCCTCATCCATTTGTTTCTATGAACCAGAAGCCTAAACCGAATAAATCGCTCTGGAAAATCTTCTGCTACCACGTAGGAATCAAAGTGAGCGGGACTAAATGTCTGCGGATATTGCAGATGTATATCCATGGAGGAAATTTCTTTGACGTATTCGGAATCTCGCTCCTCTTCATCCAAGGGGAGATTATTCCACCGCTTAATAGATGAGTCAGGTTTCAATTTTGGATTATCTTCACTATTATCTTCATTATTATCTTCACTATTATCTTCACTATTATCTTCACTGTAGAGAAAGAAATTTTTAATTTTTTTATTTGACATTTTATTAAGGTGCTGCCTTCTCATACCATAAATGGTGTAAAGCCTCCGCGCCAGTTTTTTCGTTGGCAACAAGCTGCGACGCGAGGAAGGAATGTTAGCATCTGGCTGGAACAGAAGCATGGGATCCCAGATGAAGCGCCCCCCGAAGAGTCGAGTCGTTTCATCTAATCGATTACAGTGTGTTTCATATTCATTAGATGAGTCGCCGGATATTCCCAATTCGAGAAATTGCTCGCGTAACAACATATTATCCAACCGGTTTTCCAATCTTTTAATAAATTTATCTGTCACATTAGTCGCAGATTTCTCAAAACTAAATAGATATCCGCTTCTCCCACACCATTGACTCTTGTCACCCTTAATCCTATCGAATTCAAAATCTTGCTGGGGTATATAATTCCGATTTTGGTAAAGGAGAATTAGATTATACAAATGATTGGGTTCAGATGATACCCTCATCAATTCATAAGCCCCGCTTCGCAGGAAACGGAGACGCCAAGCCTTATGGGACCAAGTGATCTCGCGCGACACTTCCGTCGGACTTGAGTTTATTAGTTCGGGTGACTGTTGCAGTTCGAAGTCGGTTAGACTGCTAAATCCCCCCTTTCTCACAAATTTAGAAGAACGACTTGGAGAGGTTACACCTGAACAATACTTGGGTTTACCGATAGGAACGGAGAAGGGAAGATTACTACTGCGTTGACTTTCGTCTCTACAAATTTCTGAACGTGAGAAATTAGTCGAGAGATTTTCTAGTACACCACAAGCTAGGTTTAAGTCATTCTCTACGAGTTTGTCGATAACAATGAAATTTTCTTCCTTTCCCATATCCATTTGGAGCGAATCGCGAGCTACTAATCCAGCTAGTATCCCTAGGATATGCGAAAATAGAGTGAATTCAGTAAATGTTGACTCGGTTATTGAAGGTTCCACATACCAGTTAGACAAATAATAAAATCGCATCTTTAACGCGTCACGACCAATATATGTATTCGTGAGATAAGTATCTATCAAACTATTATTTGAGGTAGCTTCCGCTATCTCGCGAGAAAAGATGTCCCATTCAGAACCGGATTCTATCCCATTGCCCATATCACTAGCAGTCGAATGTTGTCTATGCAAAGCTAATTCAATTGCGTCGCTACATATAATCTTACTTCTTTTGGAAGTACCTATTAGTAACGCCTCATTAGCAAGAAGGAATAAATCTCGTTTACTATAACCCGTAGTTCCAGACCCAGTACCTTCAATAAGAGGAAGGGGCGGATTAGCCCCCATTTCGCAACCTTTGATACGTAATAGAATGGATAAATCTTTCTGACGTTGATACCCGTTGGATTTTCGAAAATTTATTAATTAGTTTAACCGGTTCGGAGCTATTGGAGCTGGATCTATCCTCGCAGGTACGTGAGTCGTAGCGATAACAACATTCTTGCGCATGTTGGAATTGCCGCGCCTGTCACCAATACTTTTCAATATTTGGCAAAGTAAGAATTTGGGATCAGCTTCTAGCTTATGATACGAACGATGAATATTCAATTCATGAATATCTTGAATCCATAGTGTACAGGGAGACATCTCTTTCGCCATTTCAAAAACGAAATTTAATCGGTGTACGCTTTCTTTCGAAATGAAATTTCCACGTACATTATTAAAAAAGGATCGGTTGTATATCAGCTTTTTCATTGGTAGTTTCACCACTGGAAAGTAGGAATCGAATGCTATATCTCTAATAATGGAAGATCGGCCAGTTTCTATGGGTCCTACTAGCAAAATTCCTTTAGATGGTAATAATCCCGATTGGAGTGAGATAGGTATGTCATGACATGGCATATTTAGTAGACCGCCTCTTCGTCTCGCTGTTACTGAAAATAGAATATTTCTCTCGAGGGCGGAAAAAGCCCACTTTTCCGCAGGATCCAACTTACGGATCTTGTGACTCAATAGATCATTTTGCCAGAATTGACGCAAGTATGCCAAAACATTAGATCTTTCTTGTGGATAAGGTTCATGAGAAATCTCGTTGCTCAATAAATCATAATTGGAATTCAATTTCGACACATACCTATAAAGAATTTTATTCGTCACTAAATGTTGAGTCAGTAGTTCTTTCTTACTATCTAGGATATCGGGGCTTTCTCTATGAAATATCCATGAATCAATTTCATCTTTCACAAAGAAGAAAAAAATTATATTATTTATATAATTCAAGAATCTATTCAAAGAATAGATTAGTAGATCTCTCGTTGACATTTAGCTTGTCGAAGGGGAATGCATTACCTCTTTCAAATAGGATCCACGCGTTGGGTCTGTCAAATATTCAATAGTATTGAAACGTTTCCATAAATGAAAGGAATTGGAACCCGAAACGGCAGACAAAGGGTGTTTGAATAATGCAAGAACAATTAATACTGAAAGAATGAAGTAATAGAAGATAGACCTATTGGAAGATTGAGATACTGACCATCCTCCCGAATGTAAAATCTCCGCTTCATCAGGAATTTCCTCGAAAATAAGAAGACTTATCTCGGATACTATAGTATTGATAGAATCGTTGTCGAATCTCAATCCTAGGCTTTGCAGTCTTTGAGACAAATAGGCTTTCGCACCATCTACTACATCTTCAGCAATTCTTTTATAAATTCTAGGAAAATTATGATTTGAGTCATAACTTATTTTAAGTCCTATTTCTGGATATGTTTCTCTAATCAGATCGTAAAAGTATTTCCACCAGGTGGGGGTAAAAAACCAAGGTATGTAATCTCTAAATAAGCTCCATTTTTCATCGATATTGTCTTTCCAAAAGATCCAAGAGATCTTATATCTGTTCAAATCTTTGAATAATTCATTGAAATTGATAAAGTGGGATGGACGAATAGCCTCCTTCCGGATAGATGGATCCGCAAAATTTGTATCTTCGTACGCAACCTCCTTTCCAATCGATTCTGCTAGAGATCTCGATGTTACATCGTTGCATAATGGGAGTCTTAGCGACCAATAAGATGTTTCCAATTCTTCCGGTTCCCAGAAATACTTAATAGACAAATTCTTTTGATAGACTCGATCCAATACCAGATTCTTGAGACGAGGTTGGGGTTGCCGATCCGACGATGAATCGGAGTTTATCGACGTTTTCTCCAAAGAAACTCCATCGCTACTGCACGAATATAGAAATGACTCTATCGTTTCACGAGGAGATAAGTTCAAACTCGCCAGTAACCTCTTCAGATCCGAAATAGAATTGGAAAGTCCATCTGGGTGAGTTACTAATGCTGTGGATTCATGCAGATTAGATAAAGTAAATTGAATTGGTGTGAGTGCGTGACCAGCAACCTCCCCCGCTGTTTGTCTCGATAAATTGGATGACAACGAATCCGACAGTTGGGGATGAATAAATGAGATGATATTAGATGAGATGGTTTCATCTTCGGAGCCCACGTAGAAATTTTCTAAGACGTTGAGGTAACTACTGTTGCATCTCCCAATAAAAAAATTTCTTCTGATTCTCGGAATAAAGTTGCTTCCAGCACAGTTCCGTATAGGTGAGTCGTCTAGAAAGTTTAGTTTATCAACCTGATCGGAGATGTATCTCAAAATATTCTCACCAATATCTCTAGTTGAACCTCCCCCACGGTTTAAATCATGCATAAACAGATTCCAAAATTGCCTCCCCGTAATGGAAAAATCATCGCTTGAAAACCCTGCTCGGATAGATTCAATGCGGGGCAACCAGATAGAAGTAGGATTCACTGCAGGTTCCAGCTCGGTCGAAGAGCCTACCGATTTATCACTCATTAACAGTTTGGATTCAATGAATAAACTCTTTTTTCTCTCAAGAATTGTTTTGAGAAAAAGTATCTGTTCATCAATGTAACCATCGAATAAACTTGATAAAAGATCAAGCTTCATGAGATCTATCTTGTTTAATTTCTCGAGATCTATATCGTTCAATTTTTCGATGCAATAATCAATGGTATATATCAAAATTTTCTGGCGAGTAACCTCAGCAACAATCATTTTATAAAGAAATAAAACATTGAGAAATCGATGAAAATATTTTTCGTTCCGTTGATTGTTACTACCGAGACTGACACCAATATTATTTAGTAATTCGTTTCCTATTATTGATACACGGCAAATTGATTCCTCCAAGTCATACTTTAAGACTTCCCCGACAGGGAAAGAAGACGAATCCTCGGTCGTATCGAGCCATCTATGCACATTTGATTGAACATTTCTATACTCATCAATTTGAAAAGTAATATATTCGTTCAATAGGCGCCCTACCTTATCTTTCCATTTCAATACTATTTATTCAGTTGCAATTCTTGTTACACCGGTGTACTCCCCGATCCCCGTCCAGCCATCCAACCGATATTTGATTTGGAAGAAATATTCAGTAGATAATGCGCAGAAATAGTCATAGAAAAGAAATATGTATGTTGAGTAGAGAGGTATTATTCTATTTCGTCCATACAATCTAACTAAAGAATATATTGAATGTATGTTACTCTCTTCTTTCAATTAGTTTAAAAAAGTAGTATTTTCACTTTGATTACTTATTTCTCCAAGTATACCTAAAAAAGATATTTGAAAATAGTTCGGAAGAATCTCATTGAGGTTGAGGTGTCTGCTACTCGCTAGCCCAAGTTTCTTGCCAGATATTTGAGTAAGCGGCATGTCGCCCTTCATTTTCAATGGAAATCCTTTCCCAGATTTGACGCTACTACTGACGTCAATAACTACTGCCCCATTAGAAATCAGATTTGATTTCTCGATTATCGAGATAAATTTGGTGAGTCGATTTATTACTCCATTTCTCATTTGTGAATAAGTGTGTAGAATGGGAAATTCTTCCCCGATTTTGTCACAACCTAATCCGGATATACAGCCACGAAACGACGTCGTTTTCTCGCAAGACATAAATGAAGACAAGTTGGAGAAGGCTTCTCGTTCGGGGTAAAATCCCGATCCATCCCCCTGGTGATCCGCTGAATTTCCGGATTCAAGTAACGCCTCGTCATAGGAGTTTAATACTACGGGACTTAATGAGTCGTTTCTCAATTGTGTTGCTTGTAACCGACCCGGATCTCGCTTGTTACGATTTTCCCAAAAGAGTAACGAGTCGAAATCACTTTGGTAGTTTCTAGAAACTACCAGATAGTTATAGAATTTGAAAAACCTACTTGAATTTTGTAAACACCTACCCCTACAAAATACTTGAATCCTTTCAAAATCATCCCTGGATATATCTCTGCCAAGGAGTGAACCCCTCACTACGCATGCCTCCCATCTACCGGAAACCAGAGGAATCATCGCATCATAGCGAACTTGCTTCTCTTCTTTCGTTGAACCTGCAGAAATATCTTCGCTCAAACCTAAGTAGCGGGAAACAGGTATTCTCCTCTTTTCACTCCTTCCAACAGATAAAGATCTTTCGAATCGGAGAAAGCAGTCACAGGAAAAATCACCAAGGTTTTCCGCTTGTTTTCTTCTTACTCCGTCACCCCCATTAATGACTCCCGTTAATACAAAACTTCTTTCGATCGACCTTTTGTCACTCAAGCAATGCATGGAAATTGGTATTGTTAGCAACATCAGCATCTCCAGGGTGATGCCACTACCTCTTTTTAGTGAATCACGCAGATTGCGTAAAAATAGTGAACTTAGAAATCACAAGTCAGATAATCTGATAAAAGGTTCATAATTGGAAGATGGACTAATTAAAAATTCTTTGAGATGTTGGTTTTTCAATGATTCGAAGAAGTGATCTAATAGACTGACTTCTATTAACTCCGAAATTTTCGATGAAAAATCTGGACTTCCTACTCTTTCTCTTGCCACCTTTTTTACCTTATTTTCTTTTTTCATATTAATTCTATGCGGTAGATGCTATCTATTTCCCACATTTATTATACCAATAATCTTGAAAATTTCAAATACCAATAATCTTGAAAATTTCAAAATAGGATGGAATACATATTTCAAATGAGTCTAGTGATTTCTGTGAATAGTCGTATCCAAAATTGGAATTAGATCGGGAATTCTAAATTGTTATTGTCGAGGAGACCCACACATATCCCATCCACCTTAACAGTTCTTCTCCGTTCCAAGCAGAGCGATGGGATCGAATTACCCAATTAAATTATGGGCGAACGACGGGGATTGAACCCGCGCGTGATGGATCCACAATCCATTGCCTTGATCCACTTGGCTACGTCCGCCCCCTCTGTTGATTTAGTTGGCTCCCCCCCGGACGTGAACAAGATCTATCTGTTAAGCAATCTAGATAGGTCCTTCGGTTGATACACATACATATTAGCTGTATGTATATAACAAGACAATAGAAAATCTTTGAAATGAGGAATACACTCCTTCTTCTATCCAAAAGATTGGGGTGGGGGATTACAAGCATTCTGCAAATCGGAGTAGGAAACTTCGTAATCTATTAAGTCGCAGAAGGATATTCCAAATAGTTTTCAGAATTTAAGGTTGGAAACTGATAATCGTGAAATTGTGATAAGCTGTTATCATTCTTTTCATTCGTTCTACCGAATGAACCTTCATCTCATTGGACACCAAACCTCCCCCTCTGAAGTTAAGAGATTTGGTATCCAGTTGTGCTGCATAACCAGACGGATGTTATCCGTTTATAGAAGGAGCTTCGACAGAAGCCAAGTCTAGGGGGAAGTTGTGAGCGTTACGTTCATGCATGACTTCCATACCTAGGTTAGCACGGTTTATGATATCAGCCCAGGTGTTTATGACACGACCTTGGCTGTCAACCACGGATTGGTTGAAGTTAAAACCATTCAAGTTGAATGCCATAGTGCTAATGCCTAAAGCGGTGAACCAGATACCTACTACGGGCCAAGCAGCTAGAAAGAAGTGCAGAGAACGAGAATTGTTGAAGCTAGCATATTGGAAGATCAAACGACCGAAGTAGCCGTGAGCAGCTACGATGTTGTAGGTTTCTTCTTCTTGACCGAACTTGTAACCTGCATTAGCAGACTCATTCTCAGTTGTTTCTCTGATCAAACTAGAAGTTACCAAAGAACCATGCATAGCACTGAATAGAGAGCCGCCGAATACGCCAGCTACACCCAACATGTGGAAGGGATGCATAAGGATATTGTGCTCAGCCTGGAAGACGATCATGAAGTTGAAAGTACCAGAAATGCCTAGAGGCATACCGTCAGAGAAACTTCCTTGACCAATTGGGTAGATCAGGAAGACGGCGGCAGCAGCTGCGACAGGAGCCGAGTACGCAACAGCGATCCAAGGACGCATACCTAGACGGAAGCTTAGTTCCCATTCGCGACCCATGTAGCAAGCTACACCAAGTAGGAAGTGAAGAACGATAAGTTCGTAAGGACCACCATTGTAAAGCCATTCATCGACGGAAGCTGCTTCCCAGATTGGGTAGAAATGTAACCCAATAGCTGCAGAAGTAGGGATGATAGCACCAGAGATAATGTTGTTACCGTATAACAAAGAACCAGAGACGGGTTCGCGAATACCATCAATATCTACGGGAGGAGCTGCGACGAAAGCAATGATGAATACAGAGGTTGCGGTTAGCAAGGTGGGAATCATTAAGACACCGAACCATCCGATGTAAAGACGGTTTTCGGTGCTGGTAATCCAGTCGCAGAAGCGACCCCATAGGCTTGCGCTTTCGCGTCGTTCTAAAGTTGCGGTCATGGTAATTTTTGGTTTTCAAGAAATAATTAGTGATTCCCCAGGCTAGTAAGCTTGTTAATTTATAATATATCACAAAAACCAATCTGTGTCAACCAAAATTAATTGAGTCTCCAGAATTCTCGGATATGGGGGCTTCTTTTCGATATCTCAAACAATTTTTACTCCATGCGATGCGCGTCCCAATCAATTTCAGTCTCTGAAAAACTGGTCATGCGTCAAGCCGCCTTTCTGCGAGGCACTCCGCAACTCTGCATCGGCCCCCCCCCCCCGCCGTCCTATCAGGAGGAGTCTAATAATTAACAACCTAAGAAAGAAGAGAAGTAGTTGCCAATCTCCACTTGTGGCTTGGACACCCGCTATTCGTCGTTCACCCCTCACTCAACCATTTCTTCGTAGTGTTTTTTGATTCCCAGATAGTTTGTGCCCCGGTTCCAATCCACAACGCAATTACTGTGGATTGGAACGAATCCGAAACTAACGGAAATGGGCAAAAGCTTTGTTGGCTTCCGCAACTTTATGAGTCTCCTCCTTCTTCCGTATGGCACTACCAGAATTTCTGGCGGCATCCATTGATTCATCACTCGATCTTAAAGCCATACTTCGACCTGAGCGTTTTCGACACGCGATTAATGACCACCGGATAGCCGAAGCTTTTCCCTCTGCCGGTACTACTTCAACGGGAACTCGATAAGTTGATCCACCTACACGTTTGGTTTCTGTCACTACGTCGGGAGTTACCCCGCGCACTGCCTGTCGCAGAACAGACAGTGGGTTCCTATTTGTCTTTTACCTAATCCGCTTCATAGCCTGATAAAAAATCTGATAAGCTAGTGATTTCTTGCCATTTTTCAGGATACGATCAACTAGCATATTTACTAATCGATTACGATAAATTGGATCTGATTCGATAGTTTTCTTTCTGTTCACTACACTGCTCCGATGTAACACGAGTTTACAAATATAAATATGTCAGATTTCAATCAATTCTTTTATTTCAATGGTATCTTAGGCTACTATTTCGGCTTCTTCACTCCATATTGTAGGGTGGATCCACCAGTTAGTCGAGGATCTCCCTCCAAACTGCACGTGCGACTTTCATCGAATACAGCTTTCCACATGATTGAATAGAAACTATTCAAATGATTTTGAACCATTTATTTTTTAAAATGCAAATCATATTTACTCATTGCATATTGGGTATCCGTTTTCTCTTATTCCGCGGATGAAAAAATCGAAGTTTAGATATAAAAGAAGAAAATCTTGCAATTCAGTTATCTTACTAGGAATGTCCGTAGGTTTATCAATCCAATCAGTAGATGTGCATAAAGCCTTCACTGAATCTCCGTAGTCGTAATCTAAACCTGTTCCAAGAGGAAAAGACGTCCCAAGATTTTTCAGGTGGGAGTCCAGGTAAAACTCAACTTAGTGGAATAGAACACCTTAGACACCAAGTTGTTTCACACAAATAGATAGATAATAATTACTCTCTATCAATCTCTGTAGTAGCAGGCTTCAGTCCCCTTGCAATACTGGGTCAGCTACACATTTAACATATCAGAACAACTGATACGGAATCATTGCAATGATACAAGTTGCGACAATGTTATGCAACGCACTAGAACGCCCCTTCTTACGATCCTTCACCCCTACAGCATCTAAGGTTCCTCTAACAATGTGATACCTAACACCGGGTAGGTCTTTGACCCTTCCGCCTCTCACGAGGACCACCGAATGTTCCTGCAAATTATGGCCAATACCTGGTATGTAAGCCGTTACCTCAAATTTGGAGGTTAATCGAACTCTCGCGACTTTACGTAGGGCAGAGTTGGGTTTTTTTGGTGTAGTCGTGGAATAGTCGACAGCTCCAATGTCACTATACGGAACCGTACGTGAGATTCCCACCTCATACGGCTCCTCGTCATTCAATTACCCTTGAGATGAGAAAGGTAGTCCAAAAATCCTCCCAATTGTTTTCAACTACAAAATAAAAAGAAGAAATTAAATTCTTTTCAATTTCTTTTTAAGGCTTCGGCTTTGCGCCCCACTCATTTTCCGGATCCCGTTATTATTAATAAGCAACGCAGATAGAAAGATGAAAAATCTATCAAATCGATGGGTAGATTTGTTAATGAGTTCCCTGTTTTCGTGCAAGTAATATGATGCGGATTGAGTATGGAGGAGATTGACGAGTCGGTATCAGCTTATCCGCATCATTAATCATTTTTTGATAAGGAATCCATTTTGAAATGAAGACAGTTTCGACATCTCACTCTCGTTCTTTATTTCGTTTTGACGAGGCTATCTGAGGAGGATCTGGCAACCTAACGCCAACGAACTACCTCAACAAGTAGGTGATCTAAAACATGGAGTAGGTAGGATCCAATCACTACCTGAAGTTTGCCAGCGACGACGACGCTGAAGTAACGATGAAGAAAACGAAAAAGTAAAAATAAGTTAAGGTTAATAGGTTATAAGTTGAGGTTACTTGGTTATTCGTTTAGTTGATTGCGGCTTAGTTAGCCTGTTCCGTCGCGAGCCACTGGTCAAGCCCCACTGCTTCTACTACCCTCCCCCCCTTCTGCGAACCGAATCAGAAATCTAGGTTCCGCAGGGAAAAGATTGTACCACAAGAGCTCGGGGAGGTCAAGCCGTTTCTGTCACCACTAGCAATCCCATATCTCAGAGATTGTGGGTAAGAAAGACCGAAAGCCTGGCAGGGGAGGAGTTAGCGCCGATAGGGGTAAGGTGCCAATATATCAAGTATAGCTATAAAGCTACGAGGTTACAAGGATGTTAAGTAGAGGTGGAGGCAGCCTTGACTCCCTTGCAACATTCTTCAGAAAATCTTTGAAATTCAATTTGGGGACTTCCCAAACTGAAACTGCCTCTCAGTTTCTTTTTGGGTGGAGCTAGTAAAACAAATAGGCCAGGCACACTGAGCAATCTGTTACCTCCGCTCATATCCTATCTCTATGGTGTGGGACCCATAAAAACTATTTTGAGCAGGAAGAGAAGAGCTCTGTTTACCATCCATATCTGCTTCTCCTTGTTCCGCTCCTTTCAATTACGCCGGGTTTTCCATATTGATTTCACATCGAGTGATGCATCCTAACACCGGGAGAAATATCTTATTGGAGCTTAATTTACTAAAACTAGATTGAGAAATGAGGCAACGGATTTCGGGAAGCCATATCCCAGGCTTTGAATTCATGAAAATCTCTATTTCTCTCAGATGGAGCTTTTATTCTTCACCTTATAAGGGAAT